ATTCTTAGTAATAGGAAATAGGAAATAGTATTCTATAATATTCTATAATATATTATTATAAATATATTATTATAGAATTTAGTTTTATAGTATTTAGTTAGGATTTACTAATTTAGTATTTTTTTTTATTCATATCGTTTTTTTTATTCATATCGTTTATTATTAATATTTATTAATATTTAATTAATATTTAATATTATATATATTATCATTATCAAAAAATAGATAAAAAAGTAATTTCTATTAAATATTTTAATTAGTGAATTTTAGTTAAATTAATATATTTATTATTCGATTTGATTAGATTAAATTGGTATTATTATTTATTTTTAATATTTTAATTAACTATTTATTTTAGTTAACATTTTTATTAATACTGTTAGTTTTATTAATAATGTTAGAATAATATAGATTCTATTAATCACTACTTAATAATTAAGTAAATAAGTAAAATAGGCAAAAAAATATATGGATTCTAGATTATAGAACGATTAGCTCAAATTTTTAGTTTTTAAAGAGTATAGAGATCTAGAGCGGGTAGCGGGAATCGAACCCGCATCGTTAGCTTGGAAGGCTAGGGGTTATAGTCGACGTTGATTCATCATTTTGAATGTCTCTAATGCAAAACCGAACATGAGACTTTGGTTTCATTCGGCTTCTTTATGGGATATGGATAAATTTACAGCTATACGCTAGAAAATAAGACGTGAGTGAAAAAAAAATTGACCCATAACATCTATGTTAGCTTTTCGTTATTCAAAACAAGGTACTTTCTAGATGATCCCTCTAGACAAGTGGGATTCAAATTTCCCAATTTACAATCCTTCTATTCTAGTTACTTCGTTCTTTATTTCTATTTGATAGAATCCTTAGGAAAAGGATTTTGTTTCCACCGAGGTAAAAAAAGTCGATGTCTATAGTAAACCAAAGTCATCGTTTAATACTTAATTTTGCTTCAATTCAATTTCGACTATATAAAACAAGGAAAACGTTGAAGATTTAGTTACGATTAGAAATAAACTTTTCTGTCTTTTTCCCTAGATTCTTTACTTATACTTATTCAATTGAATTGATTGAGCCAATTAAAATAAAAAAAATTCTGTTTCGTAATTTAATAATCCAATTTTTCAATTTCTAATTGACTGTTGGATACAAATCACGAGAATGTATATTCTTACTCGAATTTTTCATTAAGATGGTAAAGGATTTAATCCTTTTAAGAAATAAAGTTTTTCATCCGAATATCAGCCAAGGGATCCCTTAACTATTCGTTTCAATTACTAGAACGAATCACACTTTTACCACTAAACTATACCCGCTACGATACAATTATCGTATATAATGAACTTTTTGTCGAGTAAGACAATGGAACATTTTGAATATATTTTATTTAATTAAAAGTTAACTATTTATTTCTATTTCAATTTCTATATTTAAATTTCAAATTCTTTTTTTATTATTTATTTCTATTATATATTTATTATTTATTTCTATTATTCTATTATAATTATTTATTTCTATTATAATTTATTTCTATTATATAAATTATTTATATTATATATATATTATATATAATAATAATAGAAATTCGAAAAATAAAAATATAGAATTATAAATAAATTCGAATTAATAGAAATTTATAGAATATATTTGTAGAATAGAAAAATCGACAATTTCGAATTCTATATAATTAGAATTCGAATTTCTATAAAAAAAAAAAATAAAATAAATAATTATGAAATTAGGATTATCTTAAAGTAATAAAGAGAGGGGAAAAGCCTTTTTTTTTCAAGCCTTACTTGTAGTATAATGGAACTACCTGCTCTGTAATGTAACATAAAAATTATCCTTATAATTATAATTAGCTTTTTTCAATCGGGAGAGATGGCTGAGTGGACTAAAGCGTCGGATTGCTAATCCGTTGTACGAATTATTCGTACCGAGGGTTCGAATCCCTCTCTTTCCGGTTCCAGTGATGACTTGAATTTTTTTATCTTTTCTTTGAAATTTAGAAAATCTTTTTGCTTTATTTCTTTTCTTATTTCAATATTCTATTTCATTTTCTATTTCATTTCTATTTAATATTTCTAATTTCAAATTGAAATTTCCAATTTCTTTATTTATATTAATATTTCTATTTCAAATTGTATTTGAAATAGAAATATTAAAAAATCTAGATTCAAATCGAGATTTAGAATAGATAAAGACTGGGTAAAAAGAAATACCATGCTAAAAGAACATTTTAAAATAAGGAAAATCCTTAGAATTTTTATTCTATTCTTCACGTCCAGGATTACGTCCAGGATCATTAGATAAAAACCCAAAGATGAAGAGAGAAACAAAGAATATAACTACTGTGTAAACAAAGAGTTTAAGAGTAAGCATTAGAACATCTCCAAGATCGTTTTTGGTTTGAAAAAAAAAAAATAGATTCTCTATTTTTATACCACATTTTCTATTTTAACACCAAAAAATGAAGTGATTTCTAGAAATAGAAATCAATTTTAAAAAATTCATTTTGAATAAGAGTCGGGTCTTTCTTAGAATTTTTTTTTTCATAACTACAATTAGGGCAGTAATAGAATCTGGAATGAAAAAAAATAAAGAATGATAAAACATAGGAGTGATTTGAAATTCTCGCGTTTATACAATAACTTTAATGTATCCAATAACTTTAATTAATGTTTGAATTTGGAGCTTAGAGTATAAGACTTATCTGATCTTCTCAATTACTATAATTTGTTTTCTTGAACTTGAATAAATCATGAATTTTTCTAGGACAGTATTAAAATCTCATCGAAAACTTACAGCAGCTTGCCAAACAAAGGCTAATAGAAAAAAGAGTACAGGGATTACTGGCATAACATCTACGATTGGATTCAAAAAAGCGTAGGCTTCAGGCAATTTTGTGAAGAAAAAATTGCTGGAATAAAGGGCAGAATTAAGACAGATACAAATTAAACTAAAACTATTAAGCATAACAAACATTTTGTTCTTGAAGATAATTGTATTTTGATTGATGACTAAGTTATTAATATGTTATTGATATAAAAATGGATCAAAAATAAAGTAAGGTAGACCAAGAACCCTTCTTTATTTAATTTATTTTTATTTTATTAAATTGTATTTTTAGTAAATTGATTGTTATTAAACTCACCCAATCAAAAATCCTTCAATTCTCAAATCAAAAAAGAATAGAGGAAATCATTTTTTTATACAATATCTTAGTTGAATTATCTATTATGAGCAATCAATTCACTTGAATTGTATATCTATACATATGAAAATCCGAACAAGACGGTAATGTATTTCCTAGATATTTGGATGGGAATTGACGAAGAACCAATATCAATATTAGTTTTTATTAGTGTTGGATAGAAATATGGGGCGTAGCCAAGTGGTAAGGCAACGGGTTTTGGTCCCGCTATTCGGAGGTTCGAATCCTTCCGTCCCAGATATTCTCTAGAATCTATCATTCTTTCTAGAATCTATCAAAAAAAAAAAATGACACACCCCTTAATTTCACTTCATTAACTTGAATTGCAAGATATAAGATGGAATATCCAAAATGAATTCGAATGACAATTCTTTCGTCTAGCTGATAAATAAGATGAGCTTCTACTATTTCGATACTGAGTTTTAGCACTCAGTCTGAAAGACTAACAAAACAATTTCCAATTTTCCCCGCAAAAGTAAAAAAAATGTATCCTGCAAGAATCAACCGTTAATCTGATTCTTTGTTTGTATTTGATAGAAAGAAATCGCAAAAAGTGGTATGTTGCAGCCAGTTTGAAAGGATTAAAGATCGCCCAAGTAATGTCTAAACCCAACCATTCAAGGGAAAGATAAAGGATCCTGGAACAAGGAAATACCGTTTTGAATTGTCTCAACAGTTTGATCAGAATGAAGAATAAAAATCGATTCTAAAAGAAACAAAAAGAAAAACGAGTAGAGATCACTCAATAAATGACATGCTTAAAGGATTTCCTTTTGTCTACTTAAAAGTTATCCAAACTTCGCCTTAATCAAAGCCAATTTCCTTAATGAAATGCGGGTATGGTTAATTCATATAATTCATGTACATATATACCTTTGTAGAACCAGAACTTTTTTCGCTATTACCCCTCTTTCTCTTGTTCTATTCATACTTTATTGATACTTTTTTTCTTTTTTTGCTATTTTTTTTCTATTTATTTCTATTTGTATACTATTTTACATTTTACTCTATTTGATTTGTAGAGTATTTTTTTTTATTGAATTTTATTGAAACTCAATTTCAATTAATTCTTTTGTTTTCTCCAGTACATATTTATTTCTGAACTGAATATATTCACGTTGATATTGACAAGAGTGTATCAAATAAATATAATCCCATCTGAGGTAATGGGATCTTATCTGTCGATCTATTTATCCCTGTTCTGTTCCATAGATTAATTTGAATTGTTTTTTCATTCAAGTGAGGTGTTTGTTCGATTTGTTGTGCTACATAAAGTTTTTTTGAATGAAAATATATAGCACTTGAATGTTCTAATGCGAATTCACATTTCTTTACAAAATTCTCTATTATTATAGAATATCTAATAGAATATATAATATATAATCTAATAAAAATCTAATAATATAATAATAGAATATAGAGTCTAATAGATAAATATCGAATTATCTAATATATTATATAATTTAGAATATTCTAATATATAATATATATAATTAGATATCTATTATATTTCTAAAATATATCTAATATAGAAGTATAATATAGAATATTCATAAATCAAAAATATATAAGTAAAAAAGTCTTAAAAAAAAAAAAGAAAAAAATATATACAATGTATACTAGAAGAGGTATTCGAAGTGAATCTTAGTAGAATACTAAATGGACTATTCCGTAAGTAGAAATAAGAAATGGAATAAGTAAAATAATAACTATAAGTAAGTAAGAATAAATAAAGTAAGTAAGAATAAATAGGGTAATAGACGAAGGGGAATCTAAAAAATTT